GGAAGGGTGAGAGAAGGATAAAAAAAGAATATGAACGATATATGATTCCACTAGAATATGTAAGGTCTATAAGTCATCTCATAAAAGGCAATGTAATAAAGCAAAGCATCAATACTTCTGATTCATCCACAATTCGATGAATCTGTTAATAGAACAAAAACTCAAGAGCCTTGGGCCAATAAAAGACTGAGAAGATTGACTCAAGAATAAATTAATTTGGGGCTCCATTGTGGAATTTAGACCTAACCATTAGTTGTGAAGCGGTGGGAACGACGGAACCCGTGAATGCAGAAGAGAAGATTCTATTAAAAACGAATCCTAATGATTCGTTGGGTGGGATGGCGGAACAAACCGGGGACAATTCTGAGAGGTCGAGTACTAACCCTACAACTAAATTAGACTATAGACTAGATATTGAAAGAGTAAATATTCGCCCGCGAAAGCTTTATTTTATTGGATTGCTCCATTTTACATTTTCATTTTAGTCAATCCGATACAATAATAATAATAAAAAGATTCGTAAAAAAAAAAAAAAAGAAATAATAATAATATAGAATTAAAGGGTTATATATCCAAACAAGATAAAAAAATTTCGAATAGCTTATATGAAATCCATCTCAGAGAATCCCACGAGTCGGTGTATTATTCATTAATGTATGTATATCTTAAATGAAATATTTGTAATGTAAAGCGTTTATCATTCGCGAGGAGCTGGATGAGAAGAAACTCTCATGTCCGGTTCTGTAGTAGAGATGGAATTGCGAAACAACCATCAACTATAACCCTAAAAGAACCAGATTCCGTAAACAACATAGAGGAAGAATGAAGGGAATCTCTTATCGAGGTAATCATATTTGTTTCGGTAAATATGCTCTTCAAGCACTTGAACCCGCTTGGATCACATCTAGACAAATAGAAGCGGGGCGACGAGCAATGACACGAAATGCACGCCGTGGTGGAAAAATATGGGTACGTATATTTCCAGACAAACCAGTTACAGTAAGACCTGCCGAAACGCGTATGGGATCTGGAAAAGGATCTCCCGAATATTGGGTAGCTGTCGTTAAACCGGGTAGAGTACTTTATGAAATAGGCGGAGTGGCAGAAAATATAGCCAGAAGGGCCATTTCAATAGCGGCGTCCAAAATGCCTATCCGAACTCAATTCATTATTTCGGGATAGAAATGTAGAACCAAAGGAAAGAGGTCTTTGGAATAAAAAAAAATTACAGGTTTCTTTTTTTGGACAAAGACAAATAGTATTTCTTTTTTTTTTTATTCGCCCCTTTTGCATTGGCATTGAAATAACAAATTAAAAAATGATATGATTCAACCTCAGACCTATTTGAATGTAGCGGACAACAGCGGGGCCCGAGAATTAATGTGTATTCGAATTATAGGAGCTAGTAATCGCCGATATGCTCATATTGGTGACGTTATTGTTGCTGTGATCAAAGAAGCCGTACCAAATATGCCTCTAGAAAGATCAGAAGTGATCCGAGCTGTAATTGTACGTACTTGTAAAGAATTCAAACGCGACAACGGTATGATAATACGATATGATGACAATGCTGCAGTTGTGATTGATCAAGAAGGAAACCCAAAAGGAACTCGAATTTTTGGTGCGATTGCCCGAGAGTTGAGACAATTAAATTTTACTAAAATAGTTTCATTAGCCCCCGAAGTATTATGAGACCGTGATATAGAAATAGATTTAAAGATCAATTTAACGGATTGTGTCTCACGTATATACCTTTAATAATTCATAAACATAAATAAATAGAAAAAAAGAACATGTATGTTTATTATATCCAAATTTGGAGGCACCAATAATTTTAGTTCATCATGGGTAGGGACACTATTGCTGACATAATAACCTCTATACGAAATGCTGACATTAATAGAAAAGGAACGGTTCGAATAGTATCTACTAACATCGCCGAAAACATTGTTAAAATACTTTTACGGGAAGGTTTTATCGAAAACGTGCGAAAACACCGGGAAAACAAAAAATCTTTTTTGGTTTTAACCCTGCAACATAGAAGAAATAGTAAAGGGCCCTATAGAGCTCTTTTAAATTTAAAACGGATTAGCCGACCGGGTCTCCGAATCTATTCGAATTACCAGCGCATTCCTAGAATTTTGGGTGGGATAGGGATTGTAATTCTTTCTACTTCTCGAGGTATAATGACCGGCCGGGAGGCGCGACTAGAAGGAATCGGCGGAGAAATTTTGTGTTATATATGGTAATTCTTTTAATATTCGACTTAAATCCGAAACTTCTTTTCTTATTTGTGAAAAAACAGAGAAAGGACGAAGTTATCTAATATCACCCCGCCTCTATTAGTGGATACTTCAAAAGGATGGAATAAAAGAACAAAACAAAACGGGTTTTAAGTACTTAAAAATTTCCCAGCGGTATAGTTTAGATAAAGAAGATCTGTTATGTTTCAGGAAGAAGATTCGACATAGTTTTATACGGATACCCGCCCGCCGAGGGA